TAATAGTATGCCATAATTTTATTATTTTTTAATTAAGAGTTTTATTCTTGCTTGAAAATTTTTGTTTTTATAAAATTTTGTATGTAAATTTTTGTGAAAAATATATTCTTAATGGATTTTTATTTAATTTTTGCAGTATTTAAAATTATGAATTTAGGTAACTTTGATTTAGTTATTATTAAATTTAAATATTGATTAAAAATGTGCCAGCAGTCGCGGTTAGACATTGAATATGAATAAATATTATTAGTTAAGTGGTTATTTTGTTTAATTTTGTTTAATTTTGTTTATTTTTAGGTGAAATTTAAAATTTTTGTATTAATTATTATTGTAATTATAGAGGCCATGATATTTTTAATTATATAAACTAGGATTAGATACCCTATTATATTTTATGTAAATTTTTGACTTGAGTAGTAGTAGAATATTATCTTGAAACTTAAAGAATTTGGCGGTATTTTATTCTTTTTAGAGGAATCTGTTTCGTAATTGATAATCCGCGTTGTACCTTACTTATATTTATTAAATTTGTATACCGTTGTTTATTGAAAATTTTTTTAGAAATGTTAATTTTCTATATTTGTATTTATTAAGTTATTTCAGATCAAGGTGCAGTTTATGTATGAGTGTAAATGGATTACAATATTTAAGTAATAAATGGATTAAAATTAGTATACAATTTTATGAAGGTGGATTTAAAAGTAATTTTATGTAGATTGTTAAAATGAATAAGGCTCTAGAATGTGTACATATTGCCCGTCACTCTCGTTGAATTATTAAATGAGATAAGTCGTAACATAGTAGATGTACTGGAAAGTGTATCTAGTTTAATGAGTTATTCTATTAGTTAGAGTTATCTTTTACATTGATAATTTAGTTGTGCAAATCATCTTAACTTGATATATTTTAATAATTATTTTATAATTTTTTTTAATAATTATATTTTTTTTATAAAAGTAATTTTTGTGTTTTTGTATTGTTTTATGATTTGATTATTTTTATATTATAGTTTATTAGTACTGTAAAGGAATAAATATTTTATTTTTATAGTTTATTTTATTTATTGTACCTTGTGTATCAGGATATGTTTAAATTATATATATATTTATTGTTCTCGATTTTATAAGAGTTAATTACTTAATTTAATTTATTGTTTTATAATTATTTAAAATGGGTAATTGGTAGTGATATGTTAATCGTTTATTAATGGTATCTAGTTGTTCAAGAAATGAATTTAATTCATATATTATATTTATAGTTTTTAATTAATTTATTTTAGTTAATATAAATGTTGAAGGGGGTCAGCTCTTTAATAAATTTCTATAATGTTTTTGGTATTTAAATGTTATGGAATTAATATTATTTATTAATTTGAATATATAATAATTATATTTATTGTGATTATGTTTTTTTTTTATTTAGATTATTTATTGAATTAATTTATTTAATTATAAATTATTTATTATGATGGTTTAATTAGTATATATTATTAATTTATTTTATAGGTTTTAATTTTGTTTAATTTATATTAAAAATAATTTGGCAATAAAATATATTCGATTGTTTATCAAAAACATTGCTTTTTGTTTTAATTGTATGGAAAGTATGACCTGCCCAATGATTTATTAATTTAATGGCCGCGGTATTTTAACTGTGCAAAGGTAGCATAATCATTAGTTTTTTAATTGAGGACTGGAATGAATGGTTAAACGAGATATAAACTGTTTCATTTATATATATAATTGAATTTAATTATTGAGTTAAAAGGCTTAAATTTTGTTATGGGACGAGAAGACCCTATAGAATTTTACATAGATATTATTTATTTTAGTTGATTATACAGTTTAGTACTAAATTTTTTTTTGTTTTGTTGGGGTGATAGAAAGATAAATTTAACTCTTTTTAATATATAATATTTATTTATAGTTTAAGTGATCCATTATTATTGATTATAAGATTAAATTACCTTAGGGATAACAGCGTTATTTTTTTTGAGAGTTCTTATTGACAATAAAGATTGCGACCTCGATGTTGGATTAAGATTAATTTTGGGTGCAGAATTTCATTATATTAAGTCTGTTCGACTTTTAAAATCTTACATGATCTGAGTTCAAACCGGTGTAAGCCAGGTTGGTTTCTATCTATAATTATTTTATAAATATTTTAGTACGAGAGGACCAGATATTTAAAATAATTTTTATATATTTTATTACTATTTTGGCAGAAAAGAATGTATTAAGTTTAGAACTTATAAATATAGAATATTATTCTATAAATAGTATTGTTTAATGAATTAATCCTTTTAGTTTTTATTAGATTATTATTGTTAATTTTTGTTATAGTTGGTGTTGCTTTTTTGACATTAATGGAACGTAAAATTTTGGGGTATATCCATATTCGTAAGGGTCCAAATAAGGTTGGAATTTTGGGTATTTTCCAACCTTTTAGTGATGCTATTAAATTGTTTGTTAAGGAGCAGTCTTTTCCTTACATTTCTAATTATTTTTCTTATTATTTATCTCCTGTATTTAGTTTATTTTTGTCTTTAGCGGTTTGATTACTTATTCCTTATTTTGATGGATTTTATATATTTGAATTGGGTATTTTATTTTTTTTATGTTGTACTAGAATAGGTGTTTATACTATTATAATTGCGGGTTGATCTTCTAATAGTAATTATTCTTTATTGGGGGGGTTGCGTGCAGTTGCACAAACAATTTCTTATGAAGTGAGATTGGCTTTAATTTTGTTATCATTTGTTTTATTAATTGGTAGATACAATTTGTTATACTTCTATTATTATCAGGAGTATTTTTGGTTTTTTTGAATTTTTTTACCATTAAGAATGTTGTGATTTGTTTCTTGTTTAGCTGAAACAAATCGTACTCCATTTGATTTTGCTGAAGGTGAGTCTGAACTGGTTTCTGGATTTAATGTTGAATATAGAGGAGGAGGATTTGCATTAATCTTTTTGGCTGAATATTCAAGAATTTTATTTATAAGAATATTATTCTGTATTATTTTTTTTGGTTGTGATTTAATTTCTTTTTTTTTTTATATAAAATTAATTTTTGTTTCTTTTTTGTATATTTGAGTTCGTGGAACATTACCTCGATTTCGTTATGATAAATTGATATATTTGGCTTGAAGGAGTTTTTTACCTTTATCTTTAAATTATTTATTGTTTTTTATAGGTTTTAGGGTAATTTTATTTTCTATATTAGTATAGTGTATGTATATGAGTAATAAGTTAATAGAAGAATTAAACTTCTTTTTAATGTTTTCAAAACATTACACTTTATTTAAAGTTTTTAACTTATTTAATTATCTTGTCTCATATAATAGTTATTATAGGTATTAATATATAATACATGAAATATGTTATTGTTAAAATTTGACCTGTAATAATATATGGTTCTTCAACAGGTCGTGCTCCAATTCAAGTTAATAGTATAATGTTATTTATTATAGTTCAGAATATTATTTGGTTGATAGGATAAAATTGTATTCCACGAAATTTTGATTTTATTATTGGTATAATAAATAGAATGGCGATTGATAATATTAGTGCAATTACTCCTCCAAGTTTATTTGGAATTGAACGTAAAATTGCATATGCAAATAGAAAGTATCATTCTGGTTGGATATGAATAGGTGTAACTAAGGGATTAGCGGGTATAAAATTATCAGGATCTCTTAATATGTATGGTTCTTTGAAAATTAAAATTATTAATATTAGGATTATAATGATAAAACCTATTAAATCTTTTACTGTAAAATAAGGATGAAATGGAATTTTATCAATATTTCTATTTAATCCTAGTGGGTTATTAGACCCTGTTTGATGTAAATATATTAAGTGAATTATGACTATAGCAATAATTATGAATGGTAAAATGAAATGAAATGTAAAGAATCGATTTAATGTAGCATTATCTACTGCAAATCCTCCTCATACTCATTGTACTAATTCAATACCAATATATGGTACTGCTGATAATAAGTTAGTAATTACTGTGGCTCCTCAAAAAGATATTTGTCCTCATGGTAGTACATATCCTATAAAAGCTGTTGCTATTGTTAGGAATAAAATTAATACACCTACTGATCATGTGTTGTGTAAATTAAATGATCTATAATATAATCCTCGTCCAATATGTATATAAATACAGATGAAAAATATTGAGGCACCGTTGGTATGAATTGTTCGTAGAATTCAACCATAATTTACGTCTCGACAAATATGATTAATTCTGTTAAAGGCTATATCAATATTTGGACAGTAGTGTATTGCTAGAAAGATTCCTGTAATTATTTGGATAATTAGACATAATCCCAATAAAGATCCAAAGTTTCATCATGATGAAATGTTAATTGGTGTTGGTAGGTCGATTAATGCATTATTTATAATTTTTAATAATGGATGATTATTTCGTAATGGTTTATTTATCATTATATTTTTCGTAATGGTCCTTTAAAAATATTTGTAATTTTAGCAATTACGATAAGGGATAGAAATAAATAAGATGCCAATATTATTGTAATAAAATGAGTTGATTTATTATATAGTTTTAATATTTTATTTGTTGTTGAATTGTTAATTAATAAAAAATTTAATGATTCTTGATTATTTGTTTCTAGGTAAATATCTTTGGATATAAATATTATTATAGTAATTAGTACTGTGATAATGATTATTTTATTTGAAATATAAAATATTTTGTTTGATGTAATTCTAGTTACATAAATAAATAAAATTAATATTCCTCCTAGGAAAATTAGGAATAGGATATATGAGAGTCAAAATGTTTGTGATAGAGTTCCAGTTATTATTGATACTATAATGGTTTGTAATAGAAGAATTAAACCTATAACTATAGGATGTCTAATTGATATGAAAATAATTCTTAATATTATTATTCTTGATAGTATTATTTTGATTTCAGTAGATAGTTTAATTAAAATATTAATTTTGGAGATTAATGATGATATGTAAATTTATCTTTTCTGAAGTTTTAAAAGATTTCTTATTTTTGGTTTACAAGACCAATATTTTTATTTAAATTATTAAAACATTTAATGATAATTTATTTATATTTTATATTTTTATGTGGTATTTGGGTTTTTTGTTCTAATCGTAAACATTTAATTATTATACTTTTAAGTTTAGAATTTATTGTTTTGGTTTTGTATTTGGTTTTGTATTATTTTATGTATTTTTTTGATTTTGAATTATTTTTTTTAGTAATATTTTTAACTTTTTCTGTATGTGAAGGTGCATTGGGTTTATCTATTTTGGTTTCAATAATTCGTAGATGTGGTAATGATTATTTAAGTAGTTGTAATATACTTCAGTGTTAAAAGGAATGTTAAAGTTTATATTTTTTATATTATTTATATTACCATTAAGTTTTTTTAGGGGATTATGATGGTTAATCAATTCTTTAATTTTTATTTTATCTTTCTTCTTTTTTTTTAATTTTTCTTATTATAATATATGGTGTAATATCACTTATTTTTTTGGTTGTGATGTTATCTCTTTTGGAATAATTTTATTAAGTTTATGGATTTGTTCATTAATAATTCTTGCGAGTGAGTCTGTTTTATTTTATAATTATTTTTATCGATTTTTTTTATGTATAATTATTTTTATAATATTAATGTTATATTGTGCTTTTAGAAGTATTAATATGTTTTCCTATTATATTTTTTTTGAAAGTAGCTTGATTCCTACTTTGTTTTTAATTTTGGGTTGGGGATATCAACCTGAGCGTTTACAGGCTGGAATTTATTTAATATTTTATACACTCTTAGCTTCTTTACCTATATTGGTTAGTATTATATATTTATATTTTTATGAATATACTTTATGTTTTTTTTCTGTATATATTTTGTATAATTATAATTTTATTTATTATGTTAGTATAATTATAGCTTTTTTAGTTAGGATACCTTTATTTATAATTCATTTATGGTTACCAAGGGCACATGTTGAAGCTCCTATTTCTGGTTCAATAATTTTAGCTGGAGTTTTATTAAAATTAGGGGGTTATGGATTATTACGATTTTTTTTAGGTTTAATATATTTAGGTATACATTATAATTACATATGAATTTCTATTAGTTTAATTGGTGGTATATTGGTTAGATTAATTTGTTTACGTCAAACTGATTTAAAGTCTTTAATTGCTTATTCTTCTGTAGTTCATATAAGAATTGTTATTGGTGGTTTAATAACATTATTTTATTGGGGGTTTTGTGGTTCTTATTTATTAATAATTGGTCATGGTTTATGTTCTTCAGGTTTATTTTGTTTGGCAAATATTTCTTATGAGCGATTAGGTAGTCGTAGATTGTTAATTAATAAGGGTATAATAAATTTTATACCTAGCATATCTATATGATGGTTTTTATTATCTTCTAGAAATATAGCAGCACCTCCTTCAATAAATTTATTGGGTGAAATTAGTTTATTAAATAGTTTAATTGGTTGGTCTTGATTGAGAATTTTTTTTTTATTTTTATTATCTTTTTTTAGAGCTGCTTATTCTTTATATTTATATTCATATAGTCAGCATGGTTTAATAAGATCAAGTTTATATTCATGTTCATTAGGATATAGACGTGAATATTTATTATTATTTTTACATTGAATTCCTTTAAATGTTTTAATTATGAATGGTGAATTTTTTATACTTTAATTTAAATAGTTTAATTAAAATATTAATTTGTGGTGTTAATGATGTAGATAAAAATTTACTTTAAATTGTGAAATATATATCTATGTATTTTTTATTATTTATTTATTTGTTTATTTTTAGATTGGTTTGTTTAATTATTAGTTTTTATTTTATTTTAAATGATTTAATTTTTTTTATTGAGTGAAATGTTATTTTTTATAATTCTGTAATGGTTTTAATAACTTTTTTATTTGATTGAATGTCATTAGTTTTTATGGGATTTGTAATATTTATTTCTTCATTAGTTATTTTATATAGTGGTTATTATATAAGTAGTGATTTAAATACAAATCGATTTGTATTTTTAGTATTATTATTTGTAGCTTCAATGATATTTTTAATTATTAGTCCTAATATAATTAGAATTTTATTAGGTTGGGATGGTTTAGGTTTAGTCTCTTATTGTTTAGTAATTTATTATCAGAATAATAAATCTTATAATGCTGGGATATTGACTGCACTTTCTAATCGATTAGGAGATGTTTTTATACTTTTATGTATTTCTTGAATATTGAATTTTGGTAGATGGAATTATATTTTTTATTTGGATTGTTATAAAATAAATGTTGATATAATTGTTATTAATTCTATAATTTTATTGGCTGCAATAACTAGGAGAGCTCAAATTCCTTTTTCTTCCTGGTTACCTGCTGCTATAGCAGCACCTACACCTGTTTCTGCATTAGTTCATTCATCTACATTAGTAACTGCTGGGGTTTATTTATTAATTCGTTTTAATATTTCTTTTAATAGTTCATTAAGAGTATTTTTATTGTTGGTATCTGGATTAACAATGTTTATAGCTGGTTTAGGGGCTAATTTTGAATATGATTTAAGGAAAATTATTGCTTTATCTACTTTAAGACAATTAGGGTTAATAATTAGAACTTTAGCATTAGGTTATACTATTATATCTTTTTTTCATTTATTAATACATGCTTTATTTAAAGCATTATTGTTTATATGTGCTGGTGTAATAATTCATTGTATAAAGAATACACAAGATATTCGGTTTATAGGTTGTGTTTCGTTCCAACTTCCTTTAATTTCTTCTTGTTTAATAATTTCTAATTTTGCTTTATGTGGTTTCCCTTTTTTGGCAGGATTTTATTCAAAGGATTTAATTTTAGAGATGGTATTTATAAGTTATTTAAATATATTTAGATTATTTTTATTTATTGTTTCAACTGGATTAACTGTTTGTTATTCTTTTCGTTTATATTATTATGTTATATGTGGTGATTTTAATTTGAGTTCAATGCATATTATGAGTGATAATAATATATATATATATATTAGTATATTTTTTATGTTAATATTGGTTGTTATTGGTGGTTCAATATTTAGTTGAGTTATTTTTTGTGATCCAAGGTTGATTATTCTTCCATTAAGTTTGAAGGGATTAGTATTTTTTATTAGAATTTTAGGGGGTTTAATTGGTTATGAAATTTCTAAAATAAGTTTTAATATAGATTTATTATTATTTAAAATTAATTACGTAATTAATTTTAGTGGTTCTATATGGTTTATACCTTATATTTTTACTTATGGGATTTCTTGCTATCCATTAATTTTTGGTTATAATTTGTATAAAGTTTTGGATTTTGGTTGAACTGAATATTTTGGTGGTCAAGGATTAATTTACTTATTTATATTTATTAGTAAAATTAATCAGTTATGACAATATAATAGATTGAAGATATTTATAACTTTTTTTGTTATGTTATTTATTTTTATATTGGTTTATTATATAAGTAGTTAAATTGACTTATATAGCTTATAGAAAGAGTTTAACATTGAAGATGTTAGGGAGGAATAAATTTATTAACCTTTAAGTATTTATGAAACTTCTTTATTTTTATAATGAAAATATAATGTTTTATATTAAACTACATAAATCAGAAGTATAAACGGAATTTAACCGTTATAATAATAAGTTAGCAGCTTTTATTTTAAAATTAATACTTCCTTAACAGGAAAATTTAATTCAATTTTATTATTAACAATAATATACCTCTAATTTGGTTTCAGTTAAAATAAGGATAAGTAAAATATTATCTAATAATTAGGTCGAAACTAATTGCAATATATTGCTTCAAATTAGTAAGATAAGTTGAATTTATATACTTCAACACTTTTTGAATGCAACCCAAATGTTATAATTAACTACAATCCTATAATGCTCATTCAAGAGATCCTTGATTTCATTCATGATATAGACCTAATAATAATAATGATAAAAATATAAATCTTGTTATTGATCAAATTTTTAATTTGGATTTATGTATAATAATTATTACTGGTAATAGTAGTGCAATTTCTACGTCGAAAATTAAGAATATCACAGCAATTAAAAAAAATCGTAATGAAAATGGTGTTCGTGCAGATCTTTTAGGATCAAATCCGCATTCAAATGGTGATGATTTTTCTCGATCTTCAATTATTTTTTTTGATAGAATAGAGGTTATTATTATAATAGTTATTGAAATAATTATAATTATTATTATAATAATTGATAAAATAAAAATTATTTACTTTGTTTTTAAATCAAACTTTTTGATTGGAAGTCAAATATACTATATATATTAAGTAGATTAATCTATATTCCTCATCAGTAGATTGAAATATATAAAAATAATCAAACAATATCTACAAAGTGTCAATATCATGCTGCTGCTTCAAATCCAAAATGATGATTAGATGAAAAATGTATTAAAGAGTGTCGTCTTAAACATGTAATTAGAAAAATTGTTCCAATGATTACATGTAGTCCATGAAATCCTGTAGCTATAAAAAATCTTGATCCATAAATGGAATCTGAAATTGTAAAAGGTGATTGAATGTATTCATATCCTTGTAAAATTGTGAAATATACCCCTATAATTACAGTAAAAAATAATCCCTGTGATGTTTGATTAAAATTATTTTCTATTAATCTGTGATGTGCTCATGTAATAGTAATTCCTGATGATAATAAGATGGCTGTATTTAGTAGAGGAATTTGTAATGGATTAAAGGGTTTGATTCCTATAGGGGGTCATAAAGATCCAATATCAATTGTTGGTGTTAAGCTTCTATGAAAAAATGCTCAAAAGAAAGATAAAAAGAAGAATACTTCTGAAATAATGAATAAGATTATACCTCATCGTAATCCCTTGGTTACTATTTTGGTATGTAATCCTTGATAGGTTCCTTCTCGAGTAATATCTCGTCATCATTGAATTATTGTTAATATTGTAATTATTAATCCTATAATTAATAGTCTTTTATCATATAAATGAAATCATTTAATTATTCCTAATATAATAATTAAAGCTCCAATAGCTCCTGTTAAAGGTCATGGTCTTTGATTAACTAAGTGAAATGGATGATTTTCATGATTTGTCATTATAATACTTCTCTAGAATATAAAGTTCTTAATACTGCAAAGACATAAGATTGAATAATAGCTACTGCTGTTTCCAGGATTAATAGTAGGATTTGTGTTACAATAAGAATAACTAAAAAGGTTACTCTTAAAATAGATCCTGTATTACCTAAGAGTGTTAATAATAAGTGTCCGGCAATTATATTTGCAGCTAGTCGAATTGCTAAAGTTCCTGGACGAATAATGTTTCTAATAGTTTCAATGCATACTATGAAAGGTATTAGTAGCCCAGGAGTACCTTGTGGTACTAAGTGTGCAAATATAAATTGGGTATTATTGATTCATCCAAAGATTAAAAATCTTAATCATAAGGGTAATGATAATGATAATGTTAATGTTAAGTGTCTTGTTCTAGTAAAAATGTAAGGGAATAGTCCTATAAAATTGTTAAATATAATTATTGTTAATAGAGAGATAAAAATTAAAGATCTTCCTTTACTAATTATTTTATGTCCAATTAGTATTTTAAATTCTTTATGTAAAGTTGTTGTGATTTTATTTCAAAAAATTGAATATCGAGAAGAAAGTAATCAAATATTTATAGGAATAATTAATATACCTAAAAAAGTTCTGATTCAATTTAATGAAAAGTTGTTAATACTTGATGATGGATCAAAACTTGAAAATAAATTAGTTATCATTTTCATATTAATGATTTTGAATTTAATTTTATTTTGTTATTAATGTTATTTACTATAATTTTTGTGAAATAGTTTATAATGTTAAATAATATAAAAATTATTATGAAGAAAATAAATAAAGTTAATCATCTTAAAGGTATTATTTGTGGTATAAAAGAATATCTAATAGATAATTTTAGTTTGACAATCTAATGTTATTTATTTAACTAATTCTTTTACTAGAAGTAATCATTACTTTACTATTCTGTGGTTTAAGAGACCAATACTTATATTTCAGTCATCTAGTTTAAATCTTTATAATTCATTTAATGAAAAAATTTATTGGAACTCTTTCAATTGTGATAGGTATAAATCTATGGTTTGCACCACAAATTTCGGAACATTGTCCATAAAATACACCAGGACGATTAATTATAAATCTTGATTGATTTAATCGTCCTGGTGTAGCATCTGCTTTTACTCCTAATCTGGGAATTGTTCAGGAGTGTAAAACGTCTGCTGCAGTGATAATAATTCGAATGAATATATTTATTGGGATAATAACTCGATTGTCTACATCTAATAGTCGAAATCTATTTAAATATATTTCATTTTGGGGAATTATATAAGAATCAAATTCTACTTTTATAAAATCTGAGTATTCATATCTTCAGTATCATTGGTGACCAATTGTTTTTAATGTTATGGTTGGGTTGTTGATTTCATCTATTAAATATAATAGTCGTAATGAAGGGATTGCAATAAAAATTAAAATAATTGCTGGGATAATAGTTCATGCTGTTTCAATTAATTGACCTTCTAATAAATATCGGTTAATTAATTGATTTTTGATTAATATAAGCATTATATATGATACAGTAGTTAAAATTATAATAATAATTATTATTGTGTGGTCATGAAAATAGATTAATTGTTCTATAATTGGTGATGCTCTATTTTGTAAATTAATATTTGATCATGTTGTCATATTCTAAAAAAAGATTTATTTTTACTTTATATATGGGGTTTAAATCCATTGCACTGTGTTCTGCCATATTAGATATTTTATTATAATTCTAGGTAATTCTGAATAACTATGTTCTCTAGGTGGATTATTTTGTAATCATTCAATCGAGTTATTAGTTTGTGTAGAAAATAAGATAACTCGATTTGTTATTATTCTTTCTCATATAATAAAGATAAATATTAAGACTCTTACAAGTGAAATTATTGACCCGATAGATGATATTACATTTCAGGTAGTGTATGCATCGGGGTAATCTGAATACCGACGGGGTATTCCAGCTAATCCTAGGAAATGTTGTGGAAAGAATGTTAAATTAACCCCTAAAAATATAATGGTAAATTGAATTTTTAGTCATTTTGGGTTTATAGATAATCCAGTAAATAAAGGGTATCATTGAATAAATCCTGCTATGATAGCAAATACTGCTCCCATAGATAATACATAATGAAAATGTGCAACAACATAATAAGTATCATGTAACATGATATCAATAGATGAATTAGCTAAAATTACTCCTGTAAGACCTCCAACAGTAAATAGAAAAACAAATCCTAATGATCATAAACATGAAGGATTATAAGATAATTGAGATCCATAAACTGTTGTTAATCAACTAAAAATTTTAATTCCTGTTGGAACAGCAATAATTATTGTTGCTGATGTAAAGTAAGCACGAGTATCAACATCCATACCTACTGTAAATATATGGTGGGCTCAAACAACAAATCCTAATAATCCGATTGCTAATATTGCAAAAATTATTCCTAAATTTCCAAAAGCTTCTTTTTTTCCTCTTTCATGACAAATAATATGTGAAATTATTCCAAATCCTGGTAAGATTAAAATATATACTTCTGGATGACCAAAAAATCAAAATAAATGTTGGTATAAAATAGGATCCCCTCCTCCAGCAGGATCAAAAAAGGATGTATTTAGATTACGATCAGTAAGTAGTATCGTAATAGCTCCTGCTAGAACAGGTAATGATAATAAAAGTAATAATGCAGTAATTCCTACAGCTCAAACAAATAGTGGAATTTGTTCTGTCTTTATAAAGACAGGTTTTATATTAATAGTTGTTGAAATGAAATTTACAGCTCCTAGAATTGATGAAATACCGGCTAAATGTAATGAAAAGATAGCTAAATCTACAGAAGCACCAGCATGTGCAATACCTCTTGCAAGAGGGGGGTATACAGTTCATCCTGTACCAACACCATTTTCGACTATTCTTCTGCTTAGAAGTAATATTAATGAGGGAGGAAGTAATCAGAAGCTTATATTGTTTATCCGTGGGAAAGCTATATCTGGAGCTCCTAATATTAGAGGAATTAATCAATTTCCAAAACCTCCAATTAAAATTGGTATAACTATAAAGAAAATTATAACAAAGGCGTGAGCTGTTACGATTACATTATAAATTTGATCATCTCCAATTAGAGAACCTGGTTGATTAAGTTCAGCACGGATAAGTATTCTTAATGATGTTCCAATTATACCTGATCAAGCACCAAATACAAAATATATTGTTCCAATATCTTTGTGATTTGTTGAATATAATCATCGTTGCAATTAGTAGCAGAGATTTATAAGTAGAATGGCCGAGAAAAATTTACAGGTAATAAATTGTAAATTTATTTAGAGATGTTAATATCTTTCTACTAAAGGCAGTTGTATTTTAAGCCTTGTATTCAATTTATAAATGATTTTAGAATGCAATTCTATAGGAGTGGTATATTAAACCTCTAAGGCTTAAAGGATTAATTCTTTAAATATAGCTTTGAAGGTTATTAGTTTTATTTAACTTAAAGCCTTCATAAACTTTATAATAGTATTATTAAAGGTATTGAAATTAAAAGGAGGCCAAAGGTTGATATTATTCTTATTCAGGAAATAAATATTGAAAATTTATTTTGATAAAAATGAATTTTTCATCTAATTTCTGTATGTGTAATTAGAAATGCTGAATAAGTAATTCGTAAATAATAATAAAGGGTAATTAACGATAAAATAATTATAATTGTATTTATAATAACAAAATTATTTTTCATTATAAATTGGACAATAATTCATTTGGGAAAAAATCCTGAAAATGGAGGTAAACCTCCTAGAGATAATAATGTTAAAAATAGTAGAAATTTTAGGATTGGATAATTATTTATTGAGAAAGTTTGGTTAATAAATGAAATATTATAAGTTTTAGCTATTAAAGTGATAGTAATGGTTAAAATAGAATAAATTATGAAATAAATTATTCATAGAATTTCTCTAATTAGTATTGTGGATAGTAATCATCCTATGTGGTTAATAGAAGAATAAGTTAATATTTTACGAATAGAAATTTGATTTAATCCACCTAAAGAACCTACCAAAATTGAAATTATAATAAATATTATTGGTAGAAATTTTGATTGAAAGATGTTTATAATTAAAATTATAGGTGCTATTTTTTGTAGTGTTATTAAAATAGCACAATTTTTTCATCTTAATCCTTCTATTACAACTGGAAATCATCAATGGAAAGGTGAAACCCCTCTTTTTAATATAAGAGGAATTATATTTAATATATCAATCCGGATTGATATATTAAATATTTCAATAAATGTTATTAAAATTATAAATAACAATATTGAAGATGATAATGCTTGGATTAGAAAATATTTTATAGATGCTTCTGTGGTGTAGATATTTTCAGCATTATTTATAATAGGAATGAAAGATAATAAATTAATCTCTAATCCTATTCACGCCCCTATTCATGAATTGGAGGAGATTGTTAATAAAATCCCTCCAATAAGAGTGAAATGAAACAAAATTTTAGTTGAATTTTTGAACATTAGAGAAGAGAGGAATTTCCTCTATATTTGGGGTATGAACCCATTAGCTTAATTAGCTTACTTTTCTATTTTAATACATTTTAGTGTATGTTGCACATAAATTTTTGGTATTTGTAGATAATAGTTAAATTCTATTGAATGTAATAAGTTTTTAATGAAAGCATTATTTTATTAATATGCATTATTTATCCTATCATGATAACCCTTTATAATTTCAGGCATTCCATT